ATTGAACTAGAAAAAAAAAAATAGAAAAACTAAAAAAAAAACCTTCATAAACAATTTTTTTAATGAGCTCTTTTTACGTTTTTACGTTATTTCGTACTCTATTGTACAATTCCTTTGTTTGTGGAATTATGATTATTTTCTCACGAGAGATGATAAAATTCTAGAATGGATTGCTACCTATGACTAGATCTCGGATAAATGGAAATTTTATTGATAAGACCTTTTCAATTGTAGCCAATATTTTGTTACGAATAATTCCGACAACTTCAGGAGAAAAGGAGGCATTCACCTATTACAGAGATGGTGCGATTTGATTCTTTTTTCCTTTTTCTCAGTCTTAGGAGAAAGACATATTCTTCGGATAGAAAGAAAAAATGGAAAAAAACCTACGCTTGCTGAAGGTGAAGTTTGTGGAAATAAAATAATTAATTCCTTCTGTCGTGTATCCCCGATTAATGCAGCCTCATATGCTTGAATTTTTGATTTATAGTATTAAGCGAAAGGTTATACCTATACTTATGGGTTAGGTCAACTTTACTCCACTAGTACCAATGGGCGGCATGGGGGAAGAAGCACTACGTTTAGGAATCAACAATACGAAAACTTTGTTAAAAAAGATATCCCCCCTTCCTCGGGATCGGGACTAAGAAGAATGGTTGGGACCACAAACATCCATCTCGTTCGTATTTTGGATACCCATATAACCATCGAAGACTGTTGAAGTGACTAATTCCAGGAAATTAAGCGGCGTTGAGGACAAAGAAATTGTTGGAGTTATCCTTTTTTTTATCCAGTACCAACATACTTGATGTTAAGAAAAGATCTTTTACAGGAAGGTTGGCTAGAGATTTCTTGTAAAAACACTAGCCCTGCTCAGTTCATAATGAGAATACTGCAATCTTTCTTTTTTTATTCTATGTATTTTGATCATTATGCACATAAAGGAGGAGCCGTATGAGATGAAAATCTCACGTACGGTTCTGGAACGGAGATTCTTTGAACTGAATGACGACCGTAACGGATGTCGGCTCAATCCGAAGGAAATTATGCGGAAGCTTTACAGAATTATTATGAAGCTATGCGACTGGAAATTGATCCCTATGATCGAAGTTATATACTTTATAACATAGGCCTTATCCACACAAGTAACGGAGAACATACGAAAGCTTTGGAATATTATTTTCGTGCACTAGAACGAAACCCGTTCTTACCACAAGCTTTTAATAATATGGCCGTGATCTGTCATTACGTGCGACTATCTCCACTATAGAAAGAAAAAAGAAAAGAAAGAGCAAATCCGCAAATAAATATAAATACTAGAAAAAAAAAAAGGATTTCTACATATATATCGTCCAAAACAACGATTTTTATCAGCTGTAGCAAAGAAACTTCATAGAAGTTGAAATATGAAGAAATAGATATGCCTAGATACTTTTTTTCTATGGATAAAAGATCTAATTGATAGAGAAAGCACCGTAAAGATCAACTAGCAAGGTTTTGGGCCAATACAAGAAGAACTGCTTACTTAGATCATGATAGAAAAGTTAGGAATCCACTTATGTAATAGAGTTGATCCCCTAAAGTTTTGAGCAGCGGTGTAGTATCAGATCCCAAAGATAGTAAGTCTTTTTTCTTTTTTATGAAGAAAAGTCTTTTTCATGGATTCTATAGAAATTTCTATATCATATATGAAAGTATATGATATAGGAAACCGAGATAGTTACCTTTCAGAAAAGTATAATGAGAGTGTAAACGCCGATGCTTTATTCTTCTGAAGGTAGGAGAAAAGTTAAAACTATAAAGTGGATTCCTTTTTTTATTAATCCAAATTGAAGTTTGAAACTCATGTAATTATCCTCTTTTTTTTGTTAACTCAAGAAAAAAAAATAGAATAGATCTAATAAAAAATGGGGCACGAAAAGAATTGACTGCTGAGCCGTATGAGACAGGAAACTCTCAAGTACGGTTCTAAGGGAAGGGAATTTACTCACCTATTCCGACCGCGGAGAACAGGCCATTCGACAGGGAGATTCGGAAATTGCGGAGGCTTGGTTTGATCAAGCCGCTGAGTATTGGAAACAAGCTATAGCCCTTACCCCTGGTAATTATATTGAAGCGCAAAATTGGTTGAAGATCACAGGACGTTTTGAATAAGAGCACTCTGTTTATTTATTATTTTATTTTTATTATTTTTCTTATTAATATTTCTTAATAATTATTAGTCTTAGATTTTTATATTTCTATTTTTTTTTAGTTTTATATTCTAATTATAATTCTAGTTAACTATAGTTATAGTATAGTTAATTTTCTAATTAATTTTTTGTTATCCCCATCAGTCAAGTAAAATAAAAACAGATCATTTCTCTAGGAACAAACAATCAACGAATTTCATTATATCCCTTCTAAGATTAAGATCGTTCTATTTCGTCCGGTATTTCGTAGGGATAAAGGATACGTGGATACGGTAGAGAATTCTATTTTTTCTGCTATTGAAACTCAA